GACTATAAAATAAAAAAATGGCTTTTTTATCTATTACCAAATACCATTCTTTTTCTTTGTACTTATTATAGTAGACTCGGTTGAATTGTTGTTCATATTGAAATGAATCCAAATTAAGAAGGAGCTGGTCAATGATACTCGAACATGTACTTGTTTTGAGTGCCTATTTATTTTCTATCGGTATCTATGGATTGATCACGAGCCGAAATATGGTTAGGGCCCTTATGTGTCTTGAACTTATACTGAATGCAGTTAATATAAATTTCGTAACATTTTCGGATTTTTTTGATAGCCGACAATTAAAAGGAGATATTTTCTCCATTTTTGTTATAGCTATTGCAGCCGCCGAAGCCGCTATTGGGTTAGCTATTGTTTCGGCAATTTATCGTAACAGAAAATCAACTCGTATCAATCAATCGAATTTATTGAATAAATAAAATGAATAAATTAAGTAATATCAATTATAGAAATTAGACTATTCATCAATTTAAATTATCATCAACTTCAATTAGTATGAATTTCAATCAGCATGTATGATACGCAGATTTGAGAAAAAAGTAAAAAATCAAAGTATCTTGGCCCAATCTCATGAGGCGATCCAGAATTAGATTGATTGGATAAATTCTGGTAAAATCATTGATTCATCTGGTGTCTAAATATAAGATTCATTTATAAGTTTACTAGATCGAAAATTTATGGCATTCAAAAAGTTATAGATCCAATGTCACATTCAGTAAAGATTTATGATACCTGTATAGGATGTACTCAATGTGTCCGAGCCTGCCCAACAGATGTATTAGAAATGATACCTTGGGATGGATGTAAAGCTAAGCAAATTGCTTCTGCTCCAAGAACAGAAGACTGTGTCGGTTGTAAGAGATGTGAATCCGCCTGCCCAACGGATTTTTTGAGCGTTCGGGTTTATTTATGGCATGAAACAACTCGAAGCATGGGTCTAGCTTATTAATACGTTCCAGAATAAACCACTTAAATACATTTTGAATACAGTTGATTTTTTTTTACCGACAAAAACCCGTGCTCAAAAATAGAAAATAGAATAATATTATTATTTTTTTTGAGCACGGGTTTTTTTGTCCAAGTGTATCTTGTCTTTACCACGAATTATTTTCCTTGGTTAACAATAATTGTAGTTTTTCCGATATTGGCAGGTTCTTTTATTTTCTTTCTCCCTCATAGAGGAAATAAAGTAATTAGGTGGTATACAATATGTATATGTATCTTAGAGCTTCTTTTAACAACCTATACATTCTGTTCTCATTTCCAATTGGACGATCCATTAACCCAATTAGCAGAGGATTATAAATGGATCAATTTTTTTGATTTTTATTGGAGATTGGGAATAGATGGACTTTCTATAGGACCTATTTTACTGACGGGATTTATTACCACTTTAGCTACTTTAGCGGCTCGGCCAATTACTCGAGATTCCCGATTATTCCATTTTCTGATGTTAGCAATGTACAGCGGTCAAATAGGATTATTTTCTTCTCGAGACCTTTTGCTTTTTTTCATCATGTGGGAGTTAGAATTAATTCCCGTTTATCTACTTCTATCGATGTGGGGGGGAAAGAAACGTCTCTATTCAGCTACAAAGTTCATTTTGTACACTGCGGGAGGGTCCATTTTTCTATTAATAGGAGTTTTGGGTATTGGTTTATATGGTTCTAATGAACCAACATTAAATTATGAAACATTAGCTAATCAATCGTATCCGGCGGCACTGGAAATTATTTTCTATATTGGATTTCTTATTGCTTTTGCTGTCAAATCACCGATTATACCCTTACATACATGGTTACCAGACACCCACGGGGAGGCACATTATAGTACTTGTATGCTTCTAGCTGGAATTTTATTAAAAATGGGAGCCTACGGGTTGGTTCGGATCAATATGGAATTTTTACCCCACGCCCATTCCCTATTTTCTCCCTGGTTGATTACAATAGGCGCAATACAAATAATCTATGCAGCTTCAACATCTCCGGGTCAACGTAATTTAAAAAAAAGAATAGCCTATTCCTCTATATCTCATATGGGTTTCATAATTATTGGAATTGGCTCTATAACCGATACGGGACTCAATGGAGCCATTTTACAAATAATCTCTCATGGATTTATTGGTGCTGCTCTTTTTTTCTTGGCAGGAACGAGTTATGATAGAATACGTCTTCTTTATCTCGACGAAATGGGTGGAATGGCTATCCCCCTTCCAAAAATATTTACGATGTTCAGTATCTTATCGATGGCTTCCCTTGCATTACCGGGCATGAGCGGTTTTGTTGCAGAATTATTAGTATTTTTTGGAATAATTACCAGTCAAAAATATCTTTTAATGCCCAAAATACTAGTTACTTTTTTAATGGCAATTGGAATGATATTGACGCCTATTTATTTATTATCCATGATACGCCAAATGTTCTATGGATACAAGCTATTTAATGTTCCAAACTATTATTTTTTTGATTCTGGACCGCGAGAGTTATTTGTTTCGATCTCTATCCTTCTACCAATAATAGGTATCGGTATTTATCCGGATTTCGTTCTTTCATTATCAGTTGACAAGGTGGAAGCTATTATATCTAATTTTTTTTATCAATAGTTTTCAGGAAAAAAGAACAAATCAAAAAGCAATCCTATTAGTTTGGAATTGTAACCAGATGGATTTGGCCTTTGTGAGAACCATTTGAATCACTACACTACTTGATTCAAATGGTTCTCGACAGTTTATTTCTTATCTTATATTCTTACTTAATATATAATAATATATAATATTTCTTATTTATAGAATATATATACCTATATTTATATATTCTATCTTTGTATTCGTCAGGATCTTTTTCATTTAATTAGATGTTAATGTAAATTAAATGAACCATAACTATGTAACCCTATTCCTAATAAATTGACTCCAAAATAGCATATCCAAATGATAAGAAAGCCCATAGAAGCCACAATTGCGGAATTTACATTTTCAAAATTTGGAGTTGTTCGAGTATGTAAATAAATCGCAAATATGGTCCAAGTAATAAATGCCCAAGTTTCTTTTGGGTCCCAATTCCAATAGGATCCCCATGCCTCATTAGCCCATACTGCTCCCGAAAGAATACCTATGGTTAAAAAGATAAACCCTAAACTAATAATACGATAACTCCAATGATCTAATTGTTGAATCAGTTGAGCCTTGTAATAATTTCTAAAAGAAAAAAAAGAAGTGCTTAGTAAAACATTGTTTCTTTCATTCATGTATTGGATCTCTCCAAAGAAAAATGACTCATTTAATAAATTCTTGTTTTTACTAAAAATCCTTAGAACTTTTCGAAATGTAATGACTAAGAGAGCTACTGATAATAATGATCCACATAAAAGAGCTGCATAGCCCAATACCATCATACTTACGTGCATCATTAACCAATGGGATTGGAGAGCAGGTACTAATATTTCTGATTGATGCATTTTAGTTAACAGACCTGAAGTAACAAAGCCTTGGGTAAAAATAGTAGTTGGCGCGGTTATCGCGCTTAAATAATTGTTATGTTTTTTAACATATGGAACCATATGAATAATGGAGAAACTCCATGAAAGAAAAATTAATGATTCATATAAATTACTTAATGGTAAATGGCCCGAATAAATCCAACGAGTGACTAATAATCCTGTTATACAGAAAAAGGTAGCTATCATCCCTTTTTCTGACGAATTATATAGTCCTATGATTTCATCGACTGATAAGCTTATCAAATAAATTGTAATTACAATTGAAACGATCGAAAAGGATATATGAGTTAATATATGTTCTAAAGTAGAAAATATCATAATAATCAAAATTATGGGGGGTACAAAACTATACGGAATTGAAATTAAGAATTGAATTCATTATAGGACTTATTATATCTCTTGTATAAGATGCCATGCCGCCACTCGGACTCGAACCGAGATGCTCTAGCACTGCTTCCTAAGAGCAGCGTGTCTACCGATTTCACCATAGCGGCGTAGGGTATTTGGAATAATAATAATCTATTTTTAGTTAATCGTCGAGATTGAAGGAGTCAATTCAATATTTTTTTGAATTCAAATTAATGAGATAAAATCATTTCGTTTCAATATTCAATAAAAATATGCATTGAAAGATTCCAATAAAAATCTGGATTATCCTTTTATTGTATTGATAATAAGATGTTTTATTTTTCAGAGGACATTTTCGTAGTTTATACTCTATAAAAATGGAAATCTTGTAACTAAATAATTAGAACTTCGACCCAAGCATATAACTTCCAAAAAATTCTTTCGTATTTTCATTTTTGAATATTTTGAAAAATGAATTTATCATTTATTTTATAAATCTTATAAATATAAACTCAAAAATAAAATGCATTTGTTCAATGAATATAAAAATGCTTTTTGTGGATCATAGTACATAGTGTGACATCCAAGGAATTATGTAAATATTTGTAGAATTTTGTATTAACCGTTAGGTTCTTTTTGGTCCTGTATCAATTTCTTTTTTTTTCCTAAAGATCTTCTATCTTCTTTTATGTAGAAAATAATCAAACTTATTTATTATTGTGACAAGTGAACCGATGGGGAAAATAAGAATCCCCATTCGGAAATGAGAAAATATATTAAATTAAAAAGGGGTACCTTTTTCAGATTTAGATTATTTAATCTAGCGTTTGATTATTTATTTGTCGTACAAAAAAACTTTTTGAATTCCCGGTTGAAAGAGATTTCGCTAACGAAAAAGCCTTCAACGCTGCCCAATATGCCTTTTTTTTCCAAATATTTTTACGAATACGTTTTTTTGATATAGAAGTACGTTTTTTTGGAACTGCCATTAAAAATAAAAAGAAAAAGTTATTCATTTCTATAGTTGGATGTGAAAGACATCTTTATTCAAACAATTCCAATTTTTCTTTCTTTTTCCAGATATTGTATAGAATAAAAAAGAAATTTGAATGAAACTAGTAGTTAATCAAAAAGGATACATGATTTTAGAAAATTTTATTTAGTAATTTTCCTTTTTCTTTTAAGTCTATTTATTATGTTATGAAAAGAAAAATTTCTAATATCATATTCTTTGCTACAACGAAAGATGTCTTCCAGTTCAATAAAAGACAATCGCAGAGTTCCTTAATTTTTTTTTTATCAATAAACGAACGAAAAAAAGTTTTTTAGAGTCAAGCAAGTTATGAGCCATCTTATTATTACTATTATTTTAGTCATATCAAAATAAAGTAATGTATTAAGTAGTCCATTTTGGTCTAATTCTTTTTCTTTGCTCTATAGATATAAATTATCGTAATACGTAATATTAATTGAAATTATTTTGTATCTTCCTAAAAATTTGACTTAATATATTAATAATAAAATCAAATTGATAATCGTAACTTGGTTATATTCATATCATTTGACCAATTTGAACTTCTTGATTTGAATATTTGAAGTATTGAAAAAGTGATAAGAGCCGCTGAATCAGAAACAATTAATTAAGAATAAAACAAGAAAAAAAAGGGTTTTTTATTATGGAATATACATATCAATATTTATGGATTATACCTTTCATTCCACTACCAGCTCCTATGTTAATAGGGGTAGGACTTATACTTTTTCCAACGGCAACAAAAAATCTTCGTCGTATGTGGGCTTTTCCTAGTATTTTACTGTTAAGCATAGTTATGATTCTTTCAGTCTATCTATCTATTCAGCAAATAGATAGAAGTTCTATCTATCAATATGTATGGTCTTGGACCATTAATAATGATTTTTCTTTAGAATTCGGTTACTTAATCGATCCACTTACTTCTATTATGTTAATATTAATTACTACCGTTGGAATTTTTGTTCTTTTTTATAGTGATAATTATATGTCTCATGATCAAGGATATTTGAGATTTTTTGCTTATCTGAGTTTTTTCAATACTTCAATGTTGGGATTAGTTACTAGTTCTAATTTGATACAAATTTATATTTTTTGGGAATTAGTTGGAATGTGTTCTTACCTATTAATAGGCTTTTGGTTCACGCGACCTATTGCGGCAACTGCTTGTCAAAAAGCGTTTGTAACTAATCGTGTAGGGGATTTTGGTTTATTATTAGGAATTTTAGGCCTTTATTGGATAACGGGTAGTTTTGAATTTCGGGATTTGTTCGAAATATTGAATAACTTGATTTATAATAGTAAAGTGAATTTTCTATTTGTTACTTTGTCTTCCTTTCTTTTATTTGCTGGTGCAGTTGCTAAATCGGCACAATTCCCTCTTCATGTATGGTTACCTGATGCCATGGAAGGCCCTACTCCTATTTCGGCTCTTATCCACGCTGCTACTATGGTAGCGGCGGGAATTTTTCTTGTAGCTCGACTTCTTCCTCTTTTTATAATCATACCTTCCATAATGAATTTCATATCTTTGATAGGTATAATAACAGTATTATTAGGAGCTACTTTAGCTCTGGCTCAAAAAGATATTAAAAGAAGTTTAGCTTATTCTACAATGTCTCAACTAGGTTATATGATGTTAGCTCTAGGTATGGGTTCTTATCGAGCCGCTTTATTTCATTTGATTACTCATGCTTATTCCAAAGCATTGTTGTTTTTAGGATCTGGATCTATTATTCATTCCATGGAATCTATTGTTGGATATTCTCCAGATAAAAGTCAGAATATGGTTCTTATGGGAGGTTTAAAAAAGCATGTCCCAATTACAAAAACCGCTTTTTTAGTGGGTACACTCTCTCTTTGTGGTATCCCACCTCTTGCTTGTTTTTGGTCCAAAGATGAGATTCTTAATGATAGTTGGTTGTATTCGCCGATTTTCGCAATAATAGCTTGTTCCACAGCAGGATTAACCGCATTTTATATGTTTCGGGTCTATTTACTTACTTTTGAGGGACATTTAAACGTTCAGTTTCAAAATTATAGTGGTCAAAAAAGTAGCTCTTTCTATTCAATATCCCTATGGGGAAAAGAAATACCAAAAACCAGTAAAAAAAAATATCCTTTATTAACTTTACTGGCAATGGAAAATAATGAAAGGGCTTCTTTTTTTTGGAATAAGACATATCAAATTGATGTTAATGTAAAAAACATTATAAGCCCTTTTCTTACTACTATGAATTTTCGCACTAAAAACACTTTTTCTTATCCCCATGAATCGGACAATACTATGATATTTCCCATCTTTCTATTAGTCCTATTTACTTTGTTTGTTGGAGCCATAGGAATTCCGTTTAATCAAGACGTAAGTGATTTAGATATATTATCTAAATTGTTAAATCCGTCTATAAATCTTTTACATCAAAATTCAAATAATTCTGTGAATTGGGAGGAATTTGTGAAAAATGCAAGTTTATCCCTTAGTATAGCTTTTGGGGGAATATTTTTAGCGACTTTTTTATATAAGCCTATTTATTCATCCTTACAAAATTTAAACTTACTTAATTCAGTTGCTAAAAGAACTCTTAATAGAGTTCTCCGGGACAAAA